TAATTAGTCAATTCAAGTCAGCGTTGTCAATTTATCCAGAACTTCTCTCTTTTCCTCGGTGAAACAAGAATCTGTTTTGCTCAAACCAAAGCACTTAGTTTAGCCTTTGTTTCCTCTGTGCCCTGTCTTCTTTAAAGATTCATCCAATGGAATCCCGACTCCCTTTCTTTTTGATTTCCATTCTATTTATAATTAGAACCTAATTAAGATAGGATGACTAATGTATGCAGCCTAATGAGGAGTAATACTATAAAAATAAAGAACTCTATTTCAGAACTATGAGACAGAATATTCTGTTTTCTTATTTACTCTTTCTTTATTTTTGGATTTTATTTCCATTTTTCTATTTTATTTAAAGTAGATCGATTTAGATAATGTATATATAAGCAAAATAATATACTTCAAACAAAGTAGGAATTCGCAAGATGGAGAAAATCATTGCAGTTATTATAGGGAAATCTAGGGACTTAGAGCATATCCTATTTGAAGGAGGATGGAATTCAAATCAGGTAAGGGATCCTTCCTTCTATTGATTTGATAGAAATTCGTTTTTCTTTTCCTGTCTCTAAGATTTTCGATGAATGAGCCTGTGGTAATGCTTTTATCTCTATTCTATGGCGCAAGCGACCGTCCAGTCTATAAACAAGTACTAATGAGGAAATGAAAACTATACTAAAGGAAACATAGGATCTCTATCCTAAAATCTAAAAAAAGGACATATTAGGGCTATACGGATTCGAACCGTAGACCTTCTCGGTAAAACAGATCAAACGGATTATTATCGAAATGATTCGAACTGTTTCAAAGACCCAACATGCATTTTTTTGCATTGGGCTCTTTCATCAACTGATGTAAAGATCAGTTAGTCCACCATAGTTTTTCTTTACGGAAAGATAATGAGATGGCTCCCTGTGCTCTGATTGATTATTTGTATTATGATCTATCTAGGAGCAATACCAAAGTGTTTCAAAGGAGGATTACCTTGACTTAGGTCTGCCTCCGGCCTAAATTAAATCAACCTAAGTGAAATGGAGTCTCTATCGTTCCGCTGCAAGAGTTGACTATGAGACTTCATACACCTTAAAGTTCATAGAACGAAAAGAAGTTTTTTGGAGGCCCTTATCCTCATTACGCCTAGCATTTAGTGGGCTGGATATTTACCTTATCAACTAGCAAATCGATAAGGGTTCTATTTGATTAGGCACCTGAATTGGCACCTGAATCGGACTGAACCGACTGTTTGTCAGGCTACTGTTCTCCTATTCTCTCGAATCCATGAAGTAAGACATTGATTTTGCAATAAGATCAATTATGTTCATTGCATAATAAGCTCCCTTGAAAAGCATTGGCGCACGTGTAAGCGAGTTGCTCTACCGAACTGAGCTATAGCCCTTGTCAGAGATATCTTAACATATAGATAATTTCTTGTCAAGATGAATATTCTCTAATGCCAGAGGATATCCCTTTGATCTGTTTACTATATAACATACCAATAACGGAGCAGTATTGCTTATAAAAAGGATTCGATCTATAATCGATCGAAGTAATGGGTCTTCCTTTGTGGTGATAAATTGCCTACTTAACTCAGTGGTTAGAGTATTGCTTTCATACGGCGGGAGTCATTGGTTCAAATCCAATAGTAGGTAGGTAGGTAGAAAAATTACTAGATAGCATTGGACTTACTTCGCTTCGCTATCTAATAACTTTTTCTACCCCTCTTCCCTTTTTCTTTGTATCAACTAAACCATTGGATTGTATTCAATTGGATGGGGGAATCCAATTGATAGCCTCGACTCGTATCCTAGCTCGTCTGAGAGCTAGCTTCGCTTCAACCAACTCTTTCGTACCCTCAGCTCTACTCAAGTTAGCTTCGGCTATTTCAAGTGCCTGTTGAGCTTCTTCCGGATCAATGTCACTACCCAGTTCCGCATCATTTCCTAAAATGATGATCTCATTATTAACTATTCTCGCAAAACCGCTCCACAGAACCGCCGTTAACCATTGGTCGTTGAGGAGGCGTATTCTCAAAGGACCCATATCTACAGCTGTGTTAATGGGGGCGTGGTTTGGTAATACGCCAATTTGGCCACTATTAGTAGATAAAATGATTTCTTTCACTTTACAATCCCAAATAATTCGCTTAGGAGTTAGTACATAAAGATTTAATTTCATTTCTTCAATTTGTTCTCCTCTTCTAAGTTTATAGCTTTCGTGCTAGCTTCATCGATGTTACCCACCAAATAAAAAGCTTGTTCGGGTAGGCCGTCTAATTCTCCGGAAAGGATTAGTTGAAATCCCCTAATTGTTTCTGCAAGACCAACATACTTTCCTGCAGAACCGGTAAAAACTTCTGCCACAAAGAACGGTTGTGATAAGAAACGTTCAATTTTTCGTGCTCTTGCTACAGTTAAACGATCCTCCTCTGATAATTCATCCAACCCAAGAATTGCGATAATGTCCTGAAGTTCTTTGTAACGTTGTAAAGTTTCCTTAACTCTTTGCGCAGTTTCATAATGTTCGTTGCCAACGATCCGAGGCTGTAACATAGTTGAGGTTGAATCTAAAGGATCTACTGCTGGATAAATACCCTTGGAAGCTAATCCTCTGGAAAGTACGGTAGTAGCATCCAAATGTGCAAATGTTGTGGCAGGAGCAGGGTCGGTCAAATCGTCCGCAGGTACATAAACTGCTTGGATCGAAGTTATGGATCCCTTTTTTGTAGAAGCAATTCTTTCTTGCAAAGAACCCATTTCTGTACTAAGAGTAGGTTGATAACCCACTGCGGAGGGCATTCTCCCTAATAAGGCGGATACCTCCGATCCTGCTTGAACAAAACGAAAGATATTATCGATGAATAGAAGCACGTCTTGCTTATTAACATCTCGGAAATATTCTGCCATAGTTAGGGCAGTTAAACCAACTCTCATACGAGCTCCCGGCGGTTCATTCATTTGACCATAGACTAGAGCTACCTTTGATTCCTCAAAATTTTTTTCATTAATTACTCCGGATTCCTTCATTTCCATATAAAGATCATTTCCTTCACGAGTCCGTTCCCCTACTCCGCCAAATACGGATACGCCTCCATGAGCTTTAGCAATGTTGTTGATTAATTCCATGATGAGTACTGTTTTACCTACTCCAGCCCCCCCAAATAGTCCTATTTTTCCTCCACGTCGATAAGGAGCTAAAAGATCGACCACCTTAATACCTGTTTCAAAGATGGATAATTTCGTATCTAGCTCGATAAAGGCAGGCGCAGATCTATGAATAGGGAATGTTGCATTAATATCTACAGGACCAAAATTGTCAATAGGTTCCCCAAGAACGTTGAAAATTCGTCCGAGAGTAGCTCCACCGACTGGAACACTGAGAGGAGCTCCCGTGTCAATCACTTCCAATCCTCTCATCAACCCGTCTGTAGCACTCATAGCTACAGCTCTAACTCGATTATTTCCTAATAATTGTTGTACCTCACAAGTCACATTAATTTGCTTACCGGCAGTGTCTCTACTCTTGACTACCAAAGCGTTATAAATATAAGGTAACTTGCCCGGGGGAAAAGTGATATCCAGCACGGGTCCAATAATTTGATCGATACGCCCTATGCTTTTTTCTTCAATTGTGGAAACCCCGGGACGAGAAGTAGTAGGATTGGTTCTCATAATTATCACATAATTTTCAAAAAAAAAAGGAATTTGTCGAATTTTTTCTTTTTTCTTGTTGAATAATGCCAAATCAAATCCAAAAAAATAGCCAAAAATCCAAAAGTCAAAAGGAAATGAATTAGTTAATTCAATAAGAGAGAAAGGGGGACGAGGACTTGATTTCGTTGCCCAAGCGAATCCCATTCAATCGTTTACTCATGGAATGAGTCCGTTGGAAAGTTCAATCAATCTTTTTTTTCATATACATTTCGCCTTTTGTGGAGGATCTGTCCCTACTCTACTTTCCTATCTAGGACTTCGATATACAAAATATATACTACTGTGAAGCATAGATTGCTGTCAACAGAGAATTTTCTTAGTATTTAGGTATTTACATTCAAAATAAGAAAGGGGCCTATTAAGAACTTGTAAAATAAGGATTAGGGATTGATTTGGGTTGCGCTATATCTATCAAAGAGTATACAATAATGATGGATTTGGTGAATCAAATCCATGGTTTAATAACGAACCATGTTAACTTACCATAACAACAACTCAATTCCTATCGAATTCCTATAGTAGAATTCCTATAGGATAGAACATACACAGGGTGTACGCATTATATATGAATGAAACATATTCATTAACTTAAGCATGCCTTCCATTTTCTTTAATGAGTTGATATTAATTGAATACCCTTTTTGTTTTAAAAGATTTTTGCAAAGGTTTCATTTACGCCTAATCCATATCGAGTAGACCCTGTCGTTGTGAGAATTCTTAATTCATGAGTTGTAGGGAGGGACTTATGTCACCACAAACAGAAACTAAAGCAAGTGTTGGATTTAAAGCTGGTGTTAAGGATTATAAATTGACTTATTACACCCCGGAGTATGAAACCAAGGATACTGATATCTTGGCAGCATTCCGAGTAACTCCTCAGCCCGGGGTTCCGCCCGAAGAAGCAGGGGCTGCAGTAGCTGCCGAATCTTCTACTGGTACATGGACAACTGTTTGGACTGATGGACTTACCAGTCTTGATCGTTACAAAGGGCGATGCTATCACATCGAGCCCGTTGTTGGGGAGGAAAATCAATATATCGCTTATGTAGCTTATCCATTAGACCTATTTGAAGAGGGTTCTGTTACTAACATGTTTACTTCCATTGTGGGTAACGTATTTGGTTTCAAAGCCCTACGCGCTCTACGTCTGGAGGATCTGCGAATTCCCACTACTTATTCAAAAACTTTCCAAGGTCCGCCTCATGGTATCCAAGTTGAAAGGGATAAGTTGAACAAGTACGGCCGTCCTTTTTTGGGATGTACTATTAAACCAAAATTGGGATTATCCGCAAAAAATTATGGTAGAGCGTGTTATGAGTGTCTACGCGGTGGACTTGATTTTACCAAAGATGATGAAAACGTAAACTCACAACCATTTATGCGCTGGAGGGACCGTTTTGTCTTTTGTGCCGAAGCAATTTATAAATCACAGGCCGAAACCGGTGAAATCAAGGGGCATTACTTGAATGCGACTGCAGGTACAGTCGAAGAAATGATGAAGAGAGCTATATTTGCGAGGGAATTAGGGGTTCCTATTGTAATGCATGACTACTTAACTGGGGGATTCACCGCAAATACTACTTTGGCTCATTATTGCCGCGACAATGGCCTACTTCTTCACATTCACCGGGCAATGCATGCAGTTATTGATAGACAGAAAAATCATGGTATGCATTTTCGTGTATTAGCTAAAGCATTGCGTATGTCTGGGGGAGATCATGTCCACGCCGGTACAGTAGTAGGTAAGTTAGAAGGGGAACGCGAAATGACTTTAGGTTTTGTTGATTTATTGCGCGATGATTTTATTGAAAAAGATCGTGCTCGCGGTGTCTTTTTCACTCAGGACTGGGTATCTATGCCAGGTGTTATACCGGTGGCTTCAGGGGGTATTCATGTTTGGCATATGCCAGCTCTGACCGAAATCTTTGGAGATGATTCCGTATTACAATTTGGTGGAGGAACTTTAGGACATCCTTGGGGAAATGCACCTGGTGCAGTAGCTAATCGGGTGGCTTTAGAAGCTTGTGTACAAGCTCGTAACGAGGGGCGCGATCTTGCTCGTGAAGGTAATGAAATTATCCGAGCAGCTTGCAAATGGAGTCCTGAACTAGCCGCAGCTTGTGAAATATGGAAGGCGATCAAATTTGAGTTCGAGCCGGTAGATAAACTAGATAAGTAGATAAAACTAGATATAAAGAAGGTCTAAATAAAAAAGAAGCAAAATAGAAAGAGAAAAAAGCAGTTACGAAATGCAGTAATTCTTCTTTATTCTTCTAATTGATTGCAATTAAACTCGGCTCAATCTTAAAAAAAAGATTGAGCCGAATAAAAATAGATCTTGATACGATCATGAGACTTGACAAATCGAGATTCCTCTATTCTATATATTTAGAATATATAAAGGTATAATACAATAAATAAATACAAATATAGTATTATCATATGATAATGGAATCAAATACGCAGTATTTACAGAAAAAGTCTTTATTTATTGGGAAAGAATCAATGAAAAAAGATTAGGAATCGCAATGCTACTATACGCGTCCGGAGGAGTATTCGGAATAATATTCTTCTATAATCCATTCTTGTGTCTTGCGCGGGGTCTTATCTTACTAACAGGACTTCGCTGCACGGGACGGGTTTTCGTCGAAAAGCTAACTCCACCCGGCATTTTCATACCCTTTGGGTGGTATATCGCCTTAAAAAGTCTAAGGGGGTAGTATGAGATCTGTAGTAGGTAAGAGAATTTGCCCTTTGATTTTGATTGAGTATGCTATTTTTCCGCCTTTACCGCGCATTATTGTATGAGCTTCTAGAGGATAGAGGAGCACGTATGCAGGAAGGAAATTACAGCTTAATAAAAAAGTCTAAAAAAGCTTCAACTTTACGGCACTATCAATCAACTAAAAAGCCCTATGTATGAATCCTTACAACCGGTGGGATAGGATAAGAGCGAGTTTCGGTATACTGGGGTTGGGGGATATCCTTATTTCAAAACCTGACGCGCATCTTGCGTTTGTGGGGGTCCGAGAGTGGTTGAAGAAGTATTGCATGTGGAAGTAGGTAGACGAAACTGATTTAGGATTCGAAATGGGCGCATTCGACTAAAAGTCGTACTGAGACCTTTTTAAAAGGGTATTCTGAAAGAGGTATTTCATTTTCACAATCGCTTTCTTTTGAATCCAATTTCAAGTTCGATTAGAAGGATAGAAAGGCCATGAGGACGGGAAAAGAAAAAGAAAATCTTTTTAATCTCCTTTTTTGCAATTTTCTTATTATCCATTCCATTCATTTTTTTTTATAGAATACTAAAGTATTCTATAGTATTCTATAGTATTCTATAAAAAATCTTTATTTTGCAAACTAAAAAATACAATAGTCAATATTCCTTATAATAGATATACTTAATTATATTATAAGAATCCTAAGATATTTTTCGAATAGATAGAAATAGTAAATTTGAATTGAGACACCTATTCTATGACGGATTTTAACTTACCTTCTATTTTCGTGCCTTTAGTAGGCTTAGTATTTCCGGCAATTGCAATGGCTTCTTTATTTCTTTATGTGCAGAAAAATAAGATTGTCTAGAACCGATGGGGCCGAATTTTCTCAATGTATTTCCACGCAGGATCATATCATAATACAGATATTTTTTAGTGTAAGTAATATAATATGGTAGGGTATGTGGCTCTTTCTACACACAAATGAAAAACGGCTATGGATGCGGATATAGGCTACGAGCATAAATGCATGCATATGCGGAGCCGGGTATAGCGAGTTTTATTTTAAGTGGATCAACAGATATTTTTTGAATAGAAAGTCAATGTATCTAACCAATTATTTCACAGGAGTACTAGTTACTGAAGGCGATTTCTGAATCAAAAAAAAGTAAAGTCAAAATCATTTAGCTTATTCTCTCAATTTCAATCGACCGCTGCTGGATTTAGTATATCTAATATGAATTGGCGATCAGAACACATATGGATAGAACTTCTAAAAGGTTCTCGAAAAAGAGGTAATTTTTTCTGGGCCTGTATTCTTTTTCTAGGTTCACTAGGATTTTTATTGGTTGGGGCTTCCAGTTATCTTGGTAAGAATATGATATCTGTACTTCCATCTCAACAAATTCTTTTTTTTCCACAGGGGGTCGTGATGTCTTTCTACGGAATCGCGGGCCTATTCATTAGCTCCTACTTGTGGTGCACTATTTTGTGGAATGTAGGCAGTGGTTATGACCGATTCGATAGAAAAGAGGGAATAGTGTGCATTTTTCGTTGGGGATTCCCTGGAATAAAACGTCGCGTCTTCCTTCGATTCCTTATGCGGGATATCCAATCAATTAGAATTCAGGTTAAAGAGGGTCTTTATCCTCGTCGTATCCTTTATATGGAAATCCGGGGCCAGGGGGTCATTCCCTTGACTCGTACTGATGAGAAGTTTTTTACTCCACGAGAAATTGAACAAAAAGCTGCCGAATTGGCCTATTTCTTGCGCGTACCAATTGAAGTATTTTGAATACCGATTTCATTTTTTTGAAATGAATTGAATGAATTGGATTCGTTATTGTAAGGAGATTTTGGAGTATTTATCTAAAGAAAGGAACAAACGAGGATAAGAGAAAATTGCTTCTAATTTGTTTTGTCCAAGTGAGATATATGGCATAATATTCTTCCATTTTCATCCGAAAGGGCTTTTTTTTTTTATTCTATTTCTCTATTCCACTCCATCTAGATCTAAGAAAGAACCCAATGTAATGAAATTCCACTAGTATACAAAAAAGAGGAATAGATACAAGGTCTCAAACCTTGTTATAGAATTTTTGCTTCAAATAAAAAGAAATATCATATAGAGTCAGCGAATGAAATAGAGTCAGCGAATGAAGCAGATTCATTAACAACTCAATTTACAGATCAAAAATGAAAAAAAAGAAAGCATTGCCTTCTTTCCTATATCTTGTATTTATCGTACTTTTGCCCTGGGGAGTCTCTTTCTCTTTTAACAAATGTCTGGAACTTTGGATTAAGAATTGGTGGAATACCAGGCAATCTGAAACTCTCTTAACTGATATTCAAGAGAAAAAGGTTCTAGAAAGATTCATAGAATTAGAAGAACTTTTTCTCTTGGACGAAATGATAAAAGAGAAACCGAAGACACATGTACAAAAACCTCCTATAGGAATACACAAGGAAATAATACAATTGGTCAAAATAGATAATGAGGATCATCTCCATATCATTTTGCATTTCTCGACAAATATAATCTGTTTGGCTATTCTAAGTGGTTCTTTTTTTCTGGGTAAAGAGGAACTTGTCATTTTGAATTCTTGGGTTCAGGAATTCTTCTATAACTTAAATGACTCAATAAAAGCTTTTTTGATTCTTTTAGTTACTGATTTTTTTGTTGGATTTCACTCCACCCGCGGTTGGGAACTACTAATTCGTTGGGTCTACAACGATCTTGGATGGGCTCCTAATGAGCTAATTTTCACTATTTTTGTTTGTAGTTTTCCAGTGATTCTAGATACATGTTTTAAATTTTGGATCTTTTTTTCTTTAAACCGTCTATCTCCTTCGCTTGTAGTCATTTATCATTCAATTAGTGAAGCATAAACTCATTCGATTTCCTGATATTAATCAAATTAGCATCTTTCTTCCTTTAGAAAGAAAGCCCTTTTCCATTTTAGCAAAATTCTTTCTATTTCTACCTGCTCAAGGTATTCATCATTCCAGTACAACTGTTGCAGTAGAATGACAACAGACTCGTGTATAGGGGACTAGATTAGCTTAGCTACCTATCTAATTTATTGTAGAAATTCTGGGATCTGCGATTGGATATGGAAAATAGAAATACTTTTTCTTGGGTAAAGGAACAGATGATTCGATCGATTTCTGTATCGATCATGATATACGTAATAACTCGGACATCTATTTCAAATGCATATCCCATTTTTGCGCAGCAGGGTTATGAAAACCCACGAGAAGCAACCGGACGAATTGTATGTGCCAATTGCCATTTAGCTAATAAGCCCGTGGATATTGAAGTTCCCCAAACTGTGCTTCCCGATACTGTATTTGAAGCAGTTCTTCGAATTCCTTATGATATGCAACTGAAACAAGTTCTTGGTAATGGGAAAAAGGGAGGGTTAAATGTGGGTGCTGTTCTTATTTTGCCCGAGGGATTCGAATTAGCGCCGCCCGACCGTATTTCTCCTGAGTTGAAAGAAAAGATAGGAAATCTTTCTTTTCAGAGTTATCGTCCCGATAAAAAAAATATTCTTGTGATAGGCCCTG